AGACAAGAAAAGGTACGTATAAAACAAGCGGAGGGCTGGGATAAGCGTTTCCTTACTCGAGTACTAAGAAGCTCTATGTTAGTAATCCAATCGATTCTTAGAAAATATATTCTATTACCTTCATTGATAATAGCTAAAAATTTGGTTCGCATACTATTATTCCAAGATCCCGAGTGGTCGGAGGATTTTAAGGATTGGAGTCGGGAAATTTATGTTAAATGCACTTATAGTGGTGTTAATTTATCTGAAACAGAATTTCCGAAAAACTGGTTAACAGAAGGTATTCAGATAAAGATACTATTCCCTTTTCGCCTGAAACCCTGGCACAGATCGAAGATACAATCCCCTCATAAAGATGCAAAAAGTGAAGCTGATTTTTGTTTTTTAACAGTTTTGGGATTGGAAACTGAAATGCCCTTTGGTTCTCCCCGAAAACGACGTTCGTTTTTTGAACCCATTTTTAAAGAACTAAAAAAAAAAATTATAAAATTGAAAACTAAGTCTTTTATAGTTTTAAGGGTTTTCAAAGAAGGAAAAATAAAAGAACTTTCAAAAATAAACTTGAGAGAAATCGATGAATTGGGTGAAACTCAAAAAAATTCGATACTCAGTAATCAGAAGATTCACGAATCGTCTATTGAAATTCCATCTATGGATTGGCCAAATTTCTCCCGGACCGAAAAAAAAATGACAGATCTGACTAATAGAACAAGCAGAATACGAAATCAAATATATAAAATTACAAAAGAAAATAAAAAAGTATCGCTAACTCAAGAAACAAATATTAGTTCGAACAAAACAACTTATTCTGCTAAAATATTAGACTCATCAAAAAAGATTTGGCAGATATTCAAAAAAAGAAATACTCGATTAACCCGTAAATCCTATTTTTATCTAAATTTTTTTATTGAAAAGCTATACAGAAATTTTTTTCTATCTACCCTTACTATTCCAAGAATCAATGCAAAACCTTTTAGTGAATCAACAAGAAAAAAAATGAAAATTATTGAGAAAAACATCCACAATAATGAAGAAAATCCGGAAATAATTAATAAAACAAATCAAAATAGAATTCACTTTATTTCGACTGTCAAAAAATCACTTTCGACGATTAGTAATAAGAATTCAAAGATTTCTTGTAATTTATCGTCTTTTTCACAATCCCAAGCGTATGTATTTTACAAATTGTTACAAGCCCCAATTTTTAACTTTTCTAATTTAAAACCTGTTCTTCAATATCACGGAACATCTCTATTTCTTAAGAATGAAATAAAGGATTTTTTTGAAAAACACGGAATATTTAATTACCAATTAAGACATAAACCTTTTTGGAATTTTGGAAGGAATCCATGGAAAAACTGGTTAAGCAGTCATTATCAATATGATTTCTCTCGGATTAAATGGGCTAGATTAGTACGACAAGAATGGCGAAATAAAGCCAATCAACACTGTATAGCTCAAAATAAAAATTTAACTAAAAGAGATTCATATGAAAAAAACGGATTAACTCATTGCGAAAAACAACATTTTTTTGAAGCAGACTCATTACGTAATCAAAAATCGAATTTTAAAAAACACTATAGATATGATCTTTTATCATATAAATCGATTAATTATGAAGATAAGAAAGACTCATATATTGATAGATTACTAGGCCAAGGAAATAATAAAGAAGAGTATTATTATAATTACAATATAAAGAAAGGAAAATTATTTTCTATGCTGGGAGGTATCCTTATCAATAATTATCTAGGAGAAGATGATATTATGGATATGGAAAAATTCTTGTATAGAAAATATTTTGATTGGAGAATTCTTACTTTTTGTCTTAGAAATAAGGTCAATATTGAAGCCTGGGTTGATATGAATACTGGTACCAGCAGTAATCAAAATACTAAGATTGGGTCCGATAATTATAAAAAAATTGATGCAATTAATAAAAGAGGCCCCTTTTTTCTTACAATTCATCAAGATGAAGAAATTAACCCATCCAACCAAAAAAGAACACTTTTTGATTGGATGGGAATGAATGAAGAAATACTAAGTTGTCCTATATCAAACCTGGAGCCTTGGTTCTTTCCAGAATTTGTGCTACTTTTTAATGCATATAGAAGGAAACCCTGGATCATACCAATCAAATTACTTCTTTTAAATTTTCATGGAAATGGTAAGAAAATTCTAACCGGAAAGAACGAAGCGGATCTTTTTATATCATCCACTCAAAAAGAATATCTTGAATTATCGAATCAAAGTAAAGAAGAAAAAGAACTCGCAGCCCAAGGAAATCCGGGATCGGATGCCCAAAAGCAAGTAAGTCTTGGATCAGTTCTCTCAAACCAAGAAAAAGATGTTGAAGAAAATTATACGAGATCGGACATGAAAAAACGTATAAAGAAAAAGCAATACAAGAGAAAGAGAGAAACAGAAGCACAGCTTGATTTCTTCCTAAAAAAATATTTGTGTTTGCAGTTGAGATGGAGAGGTACTCTTTCTTTCAGGGAAAAAATACTCAATGATATGAAAGTCTATTGTCACCTGGTTCGACTGATAAATCCTAGCGACGTTACTATAGCCTCTATTCAAGGAGGAGAAATTAGTTTGGCTATTTTGATCACTAAGAAGGATTTCGCTCTTAGAGAATTGACGAAAGGGGGAATGCTTATTATTGAACCCCGTCGTTTGTCTGTAAAAAATGATGGCCAATTTTTTATATATCAAATCGTAGGTATTTCATTGGTTCATAAGAATAAGCGCAAAATTACTAAAAGATACCGCGAAAAAGGCTATGTTGATAAAAAAAATTTTGATGAATTCATTGCAAAACATCAAAAAATGACTGGAAATAGAAACAAAAATCATTATGATTTGCTTGTTCCTGAAAATATTTTATTCCCTAAACGTCGTAGAGAATTAAGAACTCTAATTTCTTTCAATTCGAAGAATCAAAACGGTATGCAGAGAAATCCAGTATTTTATACTAACGGGAAAATTGGGGGTCACATTTTGGATAAAAACAAAGATCTTTCTAGAGAGAAAAATCAACTAATTAAATTAAAGTTCTTTATTTGGCCCAATTCTCGATTAGAAGATTTAATTTGTATGAATCGCTATTGGTTTAATACCAATAATGGGAGTCGTTTCAGTATGGTAAGGATACATATGTATCCACGATTGAAAATTCGTTAATAGTGTACTTTTCCTATCTATCATGTCCCATGTTTGGGATATGAAAACAAAGAAATGGATACATGTCTTATCTTCTATTCCAGTCTGATACAAGATACCAATTAAATGGCGTACATATTAATTAGATCCATAAATGAATCAAGAAGCTATTTTTTTTAGGTCCAATTTTTCTCTTTTGCAGAAATATACCATCCTTTTGGATCCCTAATAAAATTGAAAATTGGATTGATTATTGATATTGATTTTCTAGCAAGTTCATAACGAACTTAAGATGATTGTGTATATCAAATTCAAGTAACTAGTATTATTATTACTGATCAGTAAAATTCATCTTAAAAAAAGGAGGGGGAGGGGGTTTCGTTTTATGGTAAAAAATTCATTCGTCTCAGTTATGGTTCAAGAAAAAAAAGAAGAAAACTGTGGATCGGTTGAATTTCAAGTATTCCGTTTCACTAATAAGATACGGAGACTTACTTCACATTTAGAATTGCACAGAAAAGACTATTTATCTCAAAGGGGTCTACGGAAAATTTTGGAAAAACGCCAACGTCTGCTAGCTTATTTGTCAAAGAAAAATAGAGTACGTTATAAAGAATTAATTAGTAAGTTGAATATTCGGGAGTCCAAAAATCGTTAATTAAAAAAAAAATTTCGAATTATTTGATTTTGACTCTTGATGAACTTCTTGTTGTTTTCAACAATTCATGTAAGAATGAATCGAGGAAAAACCTATGAGTATACTAGCTACCGAAAAAGAATTTATGATAGTCAATATGGGACCTCACCACCCATCAATGCACGGTGTTCTTCGTCTCATCGTTACTCTAGATGGTGAAGATGTTATTGACTGTGAACCAATATTGGGTTATTTACACCGAGGGATGGAAAAAATTGCAGAAAACCGAACAATTATACAATATCTGCCTTATGTAACCCGTTGGGATTATTTAGCTACTATGTTCACCGAAGCAATAACTGTAAATGGACCCGAACTGTTGGGAAATATTCAAGTACCCAAAAGGGCCAGCTATATCAGAGTCATTATGTTGGAGTTGAGTCGTATAGCTTCCCATCTGTTATGGCTTGGCCCTTTTATGGCAGATATTGGCGCACAGACTCCTTTCTTCTATATTTTCAGAGAAAGAGAATTAGTATATGATCTGTTCGAAGCTGCCACCGGTATGAGGATGATGCATAATTATTTTCGTATCGGAGGAATAGCAGCTGATTTACCTCATGGTTGGATAGATAAATGTTTGGATTTCTGCGATTATTTTTTAACGGGGGTTGCTGAATATCAAAAACTTATTACGCGAAACCCTATTTTTTTAGAACGAGTTGAAGGAGTAGGCATTCTTGGTGGAGAAGAAGCAATAAATTGGGGTTTATCCGGACCAATGCTACGAGCGTCTGGAATAGAATGGGATCTTCGTAAAGTTGATCATTATGAGTGTTATGACGAATTTGATTGGGAAGTCCAGTGGCAAAAAGAAGGAGATTCATTAGCTCGTTATTTAGTCCGAATCGGTGAAATGACGGAATCTGTAAAGATTCTTCAACAGGCTTTAGAAGGAATTCCGGGAGGACCCTATGAAAATTTAGAAATCCGATGTTTTGATAGAGAAAACGATCCAGAAGGGAATGATTTTGAAGATCGATTCATTAGTAAAAAGCCTTCTCCCACCTTTGAATTGACGAAACAAGAACTTTATGTGAGAGTAGAAGCCCCAAAAGGAGAATTGGGAATTTTTCTGATAGGAGATCAAAGTGGTTTTCCTTGGAGATGGAAAATTCGCCCACCGGGTTTTATCAATTTGCAAATTCTTCCTCAGTTAGTTAAAAGAATGAAATTGGCTGATATTATGACAATATTAGGTAGTATAGATATCATTATGGGGGAAGTTGATCGTTGAAATGATAATTGATACAACAGAAGTACAAGATATCAATTCTTTTTCCAGATTGGAATCCCCTCAAGAGGTCTATGGGATCGTGTGGGTGCTTACCCCTATTTCGACTCCTGTAGTAGCAATCACAATAGGTGTCCTAGTAATTGTGTGGTTAGAAAGAGAAATATCTGCAGGAATACAACAACGCATTGGGCCTGAATACGCCAGTCCCTTGGGAATTCTTCAAGCTTTAGCAGATGGAACAAAACTACTTTTCAAAGAAAACCTTCTTCCATCTAGAGGAAATAGTAGTTTATTCAGTATTGGACCATCTATAGCAGTCATAGCAATTCTACTAAGTTATTCAGTAATTCCTTTTAGTTATAACTTTGTTTTAGCTGACCTCAATATCGGTATTTTTTTATGGATTGCCATTTCAAGTATTGCCCCCATTGGACTTCTTATGTCAGGATATGGATCAAATAATAAATATTCCTTTTTAGGTGGTCTGCGAGCTGCTGCTCAATCGATTAGTTATGAAATACCATTAACTTTATGTGTTTTATCAATATCTCTACGTGCGATTCGCTAAAACCTAAGCTTTTCGTTCGAGAAAAAAAAGAACTTGAATCGAAATCTTCCGTTTTTTATTCATTTATTTATTCTTTAGATTAATAAATTAGGTTAATAAACGAAATTTGATAGTTATATATGAGTGAAAGAAAACAACTTTCAAATTCGCAGTACAAGTGGCTTAAGTCTCATTTCCTATGTACAAGCGTTAAGGGGAAGTAAACAAAAGTCAAAGTGGAGGAAGCCCCTTACCCCAAGATTGGTTGATTGGTCATCCTAGCTTGAAGCGGGCTCAAAAGACCAACCCTATGGAATTTTCATTAGCGTTTGTATGTATTACAATAGATATATATTACGGGGGTTGAAAACAAAAAATGGGTGGATAGGAAGGAACACCAAAATACGCACAACGGGTTAGTAATGTAGATTATGTCAATTATCTAAAAGGATACTTCTGCATAACATAAAAAGAATCGTAAATGGGGCTTTAAGTTGGTAGAAATGATCAGGCAGTACTCCCCACACCACAATTCCGATCCAGAGTATGCTCCTATCCGCCAGTTAAAGAAATAACTATCAGGAACGAAATAATCCTTTACCCCTTTTTTAAGCACCCTTTTCTCTCAGAAAGAAGAAGAGGAACAAAAAAAATAGAAAAAATACAATTACAATAGAAAACGATCCTTTTAATCCTTTTATTCTTTCTTTCATTTTCATATATTGATATAAATCAAATTCGTGTCATGATTCATGAACTAGTGTAATGTCTAATTCTTTTTCGTAATCGAAACTAAAAGGATGGGTTGAAATATCTATTGATATTTCTACAAGGAGTATTTTATTGAAGGGTTGATTAAGTTATTACTCAACACAGCAAAATTGAAATTCTTAAAGGATGAGATTAATTCCGAAATACTGTTTTTTTTATCCTTAGAGCAGACAGAATTCCTGTGGTATAATTGGGGATCCTCCACTAGATTTTTATTTTGACTTTCTCTATCCTATAACCATATCAAGATAACTAATACTGGTCCGGTCCTTACATTTATTTGTGGCCCTGAGGAGCCGTATGAGGTGAAAATCTCATGTACGGTTTTGGAATAGCGATGGGAACCGTAATGTTACCACCGACTATGATTATCTAACAGTTCAAGTACAGTTGATATAGTTGGGGCACAATCAAAATATGGTTTTTGGGGGTGGAATTTGTGGCGTCAACCTATAGGGTTTATCGTTTTTCTAATTTCTTCCCTAGCGGAATGCGAGAGATTACCTTTTGATTTACCAGAAGCAGAAGAAGAACTAGTAGCAGGTTATCAAACCGAATATTCAGGAATAAAATTTGGTTTATTTTACGTTGCTTCCTATCTAAATCTATTAGTTTCCTCATTATTTCTAACAGTTCTTTACTTGGGGGGTTGGAATCTTTCCATTCCATACATATTTGTTCCTGAGCTATTTGAAATAAATAAAGCGGATGGAATCTTTGGAACGACAATTGGTATCTTTATTACATTAGCTAAAACTTATTTGTTCTTGTTCGTTCCGATTACAACAAGGTGGACTTTACCGAGACTAAGAATGGACCAACTATTAAATCTTGGCTGGAAATTTCTTTTACCTATTTCTCTCGGTAATCTATTATTAACAACTTCTTCCCAACTCCTTTCGCTATAAAGAAAAAAGGAATAAAATATTCACTACTTGTCTCAAACAAGAGAAAGAAAGAAACTCAAATTATTCATAGATATTCACGATATGTTCCCCATGGTAACTGGTTTCATGAATTATGGTCAACAAACAATACGAGCTGCAAGGTACATTGGTCAAAGTTTCATGATTACTTTATCCCAAGCAAATCGTTTACCTGTAACTATTCAATATCCTTATGAAAAATTAATCACATCGGAGCGTTTTCGCGGTCGAATCCATTTTGAATTTGATAAATGTATTGCTTGTGAAGTATGCGTTCGCGTATGTCCTATAGATCTGCCTGTTGTTGATTGGAAATTTGAAACAGATATTCGAAAGAAACGATTGCTTAATTACAGTATTGATTTTGGAATTTGTATTTTTTGTGGTAACTGCGTTGAGTATTGTCCAACAAATTGTTTATCAATGACTGAAGAATATGAACTTGCTACTTACGACCGTCACGAATTGAATTATAATCAAATTGCTTTAGGTCGTTTACCAATGTCAGTCAGTGACGATTTTACAATTCGAACAGTATTGAATTCGCCTCAAAGAAAAAATGGAAAAAATGACTAAACCCTTTAATTTCGAATTACTAAGGTTCCATTTTGGTATATTTGGTATAAAGGAATAAGGTTTTTTTCTTTGCTTGGTCAATAACTCCAAATCCCAACTATTGATTGGTTGATGAGAAGGACAACTTAATTTGTATTGAAATAATATATAGACCGAAGCTTTTTCGAACTATATATATATAGCTTCAATTATAATTATATATATAGCTTCAATTTCAAATTGCCATTTCGAATAAAGAAAAGAAGGAAATTTATCCAATAACTGTATACGTATCCGTACCAATTCCCACTTAATAGATTCGAATTTAATTCAATTGGAATTGGGAATGTCTCATAAAAAAAAAATTTCCTGGTCGGTTCAATAAGTTCATGAAAAAGATTTCGATTTATTTATCTCTTATTTTAATATAATGGATTTGCCTGGACCAATACATGATTTTCTTTTAGTTTTTCTGGGATCAGGTCTTATATTAGGAGGTCTGGGAGTGGTATTATTTACCAACCCGATTTATTCTGCCTTTTCCTTGGGATTGGTTCTTGTTTGTATATCCTTATTCTATATTCTAGCAAATTCCCATTTTGTAGCTGCCGCGCAGCTCCTTATTTACGTGGGAGCTGTAAATGTTTTAATCATATTTGCTGTAATGTTCATGAATGGTTCAGACTATTCCAAAGATTTTCATTTGAATCTTTGGACTGTTGGTGATGGGCTTACTTCCCTGGTTTGTACAAGTATTTTTTTTTCGCTAATCGCTACTATTCTAGATACGTCGTGGCACGGGATTATTTGGACTACACGACCCAACCAGATTATCGAACAAGATTTGATAAGTAATAGTCAACAAATTGGAATTCATTTATCAACAGACTTTTTTCTTCCATTTGAACTCGTTTCAATAATTCTTTTAGTTGCTTTGATAGGTGCAATTGCCGTGGCTCGTCAGTAACAAATCTTTAGAACTAGAAACAGCAATCCCAATTCTACTTTTTTATGTGTTATCACATCCATTTTCCTTCAATTCTTTAAAGTCTAGTTGAATACTATTCATGGATCAATAGAAAATAAAAATAGAAATTTTTGTATTCGATCTATTATCAAATAGATTCTTTTGCTCCGTACTTGGTATATTCTAAGCAATCAAATCACTTGCATTATTGTTCATATTGAAATGAATCGAAATTGGTACGGAGTTGGTCAATGATGCTCGAGCATGTACTTGTTTTGAGTGCCTATTTATTTTCTATTGGTATCTATGGATTGATTACGAGCCGAAATATGGTTCGGGCCCTGATGTGTCTTGAACTTATACTAAATGCAGTTAATATCAATTTCGTAACATTCTCTGATTTTTTTGATAGTCGACAATTAAAAGGAAATATTTTCTCAATTTTTGTTATAGCTATTGCAGCCGCCGAAGCAGCTATCGGATCAGCTATTGTTTCGTCAATTTATCGTAACAGAAAATCGACTCGTATCAATCAATCGACTTTATTGAATAAATAGCATTTAGAAATCATAATATTCATCAATTCGGCTTAGGATATATAATATGCCCTAACCTTGATCATGGTTGTCAAACCGGAAGAAATCAAAGTATCTTTGTTCCCTCTTAGGAGTTGATCCAAAAGTGGGTTAATTAGAAAAATTCTGGTAAATCATTGATTCATCTGGTGTTTAAATATACGATATTTCCAAATTGACTAGATCGAAAATGAAAAAGTTCAAAACAAAAATTGATAGATCCAATGTCACATTCAGTAAAGATTTATGATACATGTATAGGGTGTACTCAATGTGTCCGAGCTTGCCCCACAGATGTATTAGAAATGATACCTTGGGACGGATGTAAAGCAAAGCAAATTGCTTCTGCTCCAAGAACAGAGGACTGTGTTGGTTGTAAGCGATGCGAATCCGCCTGTCCAACGGATTTCTTGAGTGTTCGGGTTTATTTATGGCATGAAACAACTCGAAGCATGGGTCTAGCTTATTGATATTGATACGTTACCAAAAACCCACCTGAATCCCTTCTAAATACAGTTTCTTTTTTTTTTTACCGATTACCGACAAAAACCCGTACTCGAAAAAGAAAAAATAAGAATATATTCTATTTTCGAGTTTCGAGCACGGGTTTTTCTGGGCCAAGTGTATCTTGTCTTTACCACGAATTATTTTCCTTGGTTAACACTAATTGTAGTTTTTCCGATAGCCGCGGGTTCTTTAATTTTCTTTCTCCCTCATAGAGGAAATAAGGTGACTAGAGGATATACAATATATATATGTGTCTTAGAACTCCTTCTAATGACCTATGCATTCTATTATAATTTCCAATTGGACGATCCATTAATCCAGCTGGCAGAGGATTATAAATGGATCACCTTTTTTGATTTTGACTGGCGGTTGGGAATAGATGGACTTTCCATAGGACCCCTTTTACTGACGGGATTTATCACTACTTTAGCTACTTTAGCGGCTCGGCCAGTTACTCGAAATTCCCGACTATTCCATTTCCTGATGTTAGCGATGTACAGCGGTCAAATAGGATCATTTTCTTCTCGAGACCTTTTACTTTTTTTCATCATGTGGGAATTAGAATTAATTCCCGTTTATCTACTTCTGGCCGTGTGGGGTGGAAAGAAACGCCTTTATTCAGCCACAAAATTTATTTTGTACACTGCAGGAGGTTCCGTTTTTCTTTTAATAGGAGTTTTGGGTATCGGTTTATATGGTTCCAATGAACCAACATTAAATTTGGAAACATTAGTTAATCAATCGTATCCTGCGGCACTGGAAATAATATTCTATATTGGATTTTTGATTGCTTTTGCTGTCAAATTACCGATTATACCTTTCCATACGTGGTTACCAGACACCCACGGAGAGGCACATTACAGTACTTGTATGCTTCTAGCCGGAATCTTATTAAAAATGGGAGCGTATGGGTTGATTCGGATCAATATGGAACTATTACCGCACGCCCATTCTCTATTTTCCCCCTGGTTCATGATAGTAGGTACCATGCAAATAATTTATGCAGCTTCAACATCTCCTGGCCAACGGAATTTAAAAAAAAGAATAGCCTATTCCTCGGTATCTCATATGGGTTTCATAATTCTAGGAATTGGCTCGATAACCGATACAGGCCTCAACGGAGCCATTTTACAAATAATTTCTCATGGGTTTATTAGTGCTGCACTTTTTTTCTTGGCAGGAACGAGTTATGATAGAATGCGTCTTGCTTATCTCGACGAAATGGGCGGACTGGCTATCCCAATTCCAAAGATATTCACACTATTCAGTATCTTATCGATGGCTTCGCTTGCACTACCCGGCATGAGTGGTTTTGTTGCGGAATTGATAGTATTTTTGGGAATAATTACCAGCCAAAAAATTTTTTTAATGCCAAAAATACTAATCACTTTTGTAATGGCAATTGGAATGATATTAACTCCTATTTATTCATTATCTATGTTACGGCAAATGTTCTATGGGTACAAGCTATTTAATGCCCCACCAAACTCTTCTTTTTTTGATTCTGGACCACGGGAGTTATTTGTTTTGATCTCTATTCTTCTACCCGTAATAGGTATTGGTATTTATCCGGATTTCGTTCTCTCACTATCAGTGGACAAGGCCGAAGCTATTATATCTAATTTTTTTATCGATAGTTTTCATGACTAAAAAAAATCAAAACGAAATCCCATTATTTTGAAAAAAAAAAAGTTCGTTAGCCACTGAACAAGGAAGTCTTTTTTCTTCTCTTCAGTTTCAGTTAAATAAAAAAAGAAATCAAATAATCGAATTTTACTTGTGACCAAACGCCTTTGGCGCTTGTAAGAACCTTTTGAATCGCCGCACTGCTTGATTCAAAAGGTTCTCGGCGTCTTACACTAACACTAAGTTTCGTTTCGATCTATGCGCTGTCCTATGTTTGTCTTCATCAAGCCCTTTCCTCAATTCAAGTAGATGTTAATTAAATGAACCATAACTATGTAACCCTATTCCTAATAGATTGACTCCGAAATAGCATACCCAAATTATAAGAAAGCCCGTAGAAGCGACAATTGCGGAATTTACACCTTCCAAATTTGTATTTGTTCGAGTATGTAAATAAATCCCGAATATAGTCCAAGTAATAAATGCCCAAGTTTCTTTTGGATCCCAATTCCAATAAGACCCCCACGCCTCATTAGCCCATACTGCTCCCGAAAGAATCCCTATGGTTAAAAAGATAAATCCTAAACTAATAATACGATAACTCCAGCGATCCAATTGTTGAATCACTTGATACCTGTAATAATTTCTAGCGGAAAAAGTATTTAGTAAAACATTCCTTTTTTCGTTCATGTATTGGATTTCACCGAAGCAAAACGACTCATTTCCATTTACAAAATTTTTTCTTTTCAAAAAAACCCTTATCACTTTTCGAAATGTAATGACTAGAAGAGCCGTGGATAATAAGGATCCACATACAAGAGCTGCATAGCCCAATACCATCATACTTACGTGCATCATTAACCACTGGACTTGGAGAGCGGGTACTAATATTCCGGATTGATGGGTTTTGGTTAAAAAACCCGAAGTAGCAAAACCTTGGGTAAAAATAGCACTTGGTGCCGTTATAGCACTTAAATGATTTTGATTTTTTTTTAAATCGAAAATCCTATGAATAATGGAGAAACTCCATGAAAGAAAGATTAATGATTCATATAAATCACTTAATGGGAAATGTCTCGAGTAAATCCAACGGGTGATTAATAATCCTGTTAGACAGAAAGCGGTAGCTATCATACCCTTTTCTGATGAATCATATAGTCCTCTGATTTCATCGACTAATAAGGTTAGTAAATAAATTGTAATTCCAATTGAAACGACCGAAAAGGATATATGCGTTAATATATGCTCTAAAGTTGAAAAGATCATAAAAAAAAAAAATGAAAAGCGAGAATACCTCAAATATACAGAATGTAAATCATAAATTAAATTCCTTAGAGCACTTTTTGTATATCTTTTTGAAGATGCTATGCCGCCACTCGGACTCGAACCGAGATGCTCTAGCACTGCTTCCTAAGAGCAGCGTGTCTACCGATTTCACCATAGCGGCTTGCTCGAAATCATAATAACCTATTATTAGTCAATCGTCGAGATTAAAATTTAAATGGGGATTTAAAGATTCCACCCTTTGTCGTCTTATTTAATTATTTAAGGTTTCGGTTTTATTTAAATTCACTTTCATAGTTTCTGGTTTGATAAACTAGAACTGTTGTAGCGACTGTAACTAACTAGTTCTAACTTCAATTCAGGGAACAACTCAAAAAAGGGTTCTTTTTCTTTTTTCATTTTTTATAACTTTGTGTTGTCGTAGTTGTTAGGTTTTTTTTTTTCAGTATTAATTTGTGCTAAGATTGATCAAATCAATTAGGTATTGGGCTGGACGTATTAGAGACAATAGAAAAATTCTTCTTGTTTAGGGTTGTATGGTGGGGTGATGGGGAAAATAAGAATCCCCATCCTGGGAATAAAAAAAATATTCAAATAAAAAGAAAGGTGAAACTTTCTAGTTTGTCTTGATTCCATTTTCAAATAACAAAAAGTACGTTTTTTTTTTTTATTTTTTTTTTTTCGAATTCAGTAGGCAAATCAATTGGTTCAAAACATTACGAAAGGGGAATGGTTACTTACTTTTTTCGGCTTTTCTATAGTATAGAGTATAAATTCGAAACACAATTAACTCTTTTTTGAGTCAGGTGGATTCAGATTATTTCAACGTTTTCTTATTTATTTGTTGTACAAAAAAACTTTTTGAATTCCCAGTAGAAAGGGATTTCGCTAACGAAAAAGCCTTCAACGCTGCCCAATACCCCCCTTTTTTCCAAATATTCTTACGAATGCGTTTTTTTAATATAGAAGTACGTTTTTTTGGAACTGCCATTCAAAAAAGAAAAGGTTATTCATTGCTCAAATTGGATGTGAAAGACATCTATTGTTAAAACGAATCATTTTTTAGTTTGCCTATTCATTTCATTTCATTATCTGTGTATTTTTTCTAAAGGTAGTTAGTTTAGAGAAAAAAGAAATAAATAGAAATATGCAAAAATGGCATAAAATCTTACTAGAACAAAAAAGAAAAACAACAGAATAAGGGATTTTTTCAATTTCGATTCCATAAATATCGGGGAAAAAGGAATTTGTATTTCGGAGTTATTGGCGGTACGGTACCCTTATATACCTATTCAAACCGATATCTATAGGGTGGATTGTGCTATATAATAGAAATAGAATTGGTTGAAGTTGATAAAAAAAAGAAAAGGCCCTTCCGCGTTTATCTTTGGCTATTTTCGGCATGCTACATTTATCCATGAAAAATACATCGAATAGGTTTTATCGACCTAAGTTTTTCTAGTAATTGGTTATAAAATGCCTTTTATTGTAATGGAAGACAATCAATACGTTCCGAGATGAACTAGTTAATGATTGTGAATAAACAAAAAATAAACAAACTAAAAAACCAAGTTCGTATTTTATTGGGGAACGCTCTGGGCCAGCCTACGATTTCTATCAAACTTAATTTGGTGTAATTCTTTAGTCTTGATCTATGTACATAAATTCGTGTAATTAGGGAATAATAATTGAAATTTGAATTTGCTCTATCTTCATAAAAATCTTACTTAGTATAAAGTATAAAATAATTATTTATTTTTGACTAGTAGCGTAGTTAAAACATTTGATTGCTTTGGACTTTTCATTTTTTTTTTTAAGTTGTTGGGAAAGATTCAAAATAACTCTGAATAGCAAAAGAAAAATTTTTTTTATTAATCCCTTTTAAAAGAGATAAGAACCGGTGAATCAGAAACAATGAATTAAGAATAAAAACAATTAGTATTATTTTATTGATTTTATGGAACATCCATATCAATATTCCTGGATCATACCTTTAGTTCCACTTCCAGTCCCTATGTTAATAGGGGTGGGACTTCTACTTTTTCCGACCGCAACAAAACATCTTCGTCGTATGTGGGCTTTTCTTAGTATTTTATTGTTAAGTATAGTTATGATTTTTTCGATCGATCTATCTATTGAGCAA